CATTAATATTCCCAGAATCCATACACAACTTTTTCTTGAATCAACAAACAAAATTATTGATAAATACATTTACAATAATGAAACAAATCAAGAAAGAATTGCTAAAAGAAATAAAAATACAATTCACTTCATTTCCACTATAAAAAAGTCACTTTATAATATTAGTAATGATAATAAAAATTCACAGGTTTTTTGTGACTTATCCTCCTTGTCACAAGCATATGTATTTTACAAATTATCCCAAACCCGAGTTATTAACTTGTATAAATTAAGATCTGTTCTTCAATATCACGGAACATCTTTTTTTCTTAAGACTGCAATAAAGGATTATTTTGGAACACAAGGTATATTTCATTCCGAATTAAGTCATAAGAAACTTCGGAATTCTGGAATGAATCGCTGGAAAAATTGGTTAAGAGGTCATTATCAATATGATTTATCTCAGATTAAATGGTCTAGATTAATACCACAAAAATGGCGAAATAGAGTCAATCAACGTCGTACGGCTCAAATAAACAAATGGGATTCATATGAAAAAGACCAATTAATTCATTACAAAAAACAAAATGATTATGAAGTATATTCATTACCGAATCAAAAAGACAACTTTCAAAAATACTATAGATATGATCTTTTATCATATAAATCTATTAATTATGAAAATAAGAGGAACTCATATATTTATGGATCACCGTTCCAAGTAACTAAGAACCAAGAAATTTCTTATAATTACAATACACATAAACACAAATTATTTGATATGCCGGAGATTACCGCTATCAATAATTATCTAGGAGAAGGTGATATTATGTATATGGGAAAAAATCCGGATAGAAAATATTTTGATTGGAAAATTCTAAATTTTTGTCTTAGAAAAAAAGTCGATATTGAAGCATGGATCGAGATCGATACCAACAGTAATAAAAATACTAAGATTGGCACTAATAATTATCAAATAATTCATCAAATTGATAAGAAAGATCTTTTTTATCTTCCGATTCATCAAGATCAAAAAATCAATCTACCCAATCAAAAAAAAATCCTTTTTGATTGGATGGGAATGAATGAAGAAATACTAAATCGTCCCACATCGAATCTGGAATTTTTGTTATTCCCAGAATTTTTGTTACTTTATAATATATATATAAAAAAACCATGGGTTATACCAAGCAAATTACTTCTTTTAAACTCGAATAGAAATGAAAATTTTAGTGAAAATAAAAACATCACTGGAAAGCAACAAAGGGATCTTTTTATACCATCGAATAAAAAACAATCTTTTGAATTAAAGAATCGAAATCAAGCAGAAAAAGAAAAAGAACCCGCAGGCCAAGGAGATCTTGGATCAGATGCACAAAACCCAGAATATCTCGGATCCCTTCTCTCAAACCAACAAAAAGATATTGAAGAAGATTATCCGAGATCAAATATGAAAGAACGTAAAAATAAAAAACAATACAAGAGTAACACGGAAGCAGAACTCCATTTCTTCCTGAACAAGTATTTGCTTTTTCAATTGAGATGGAATGAGACTTTGAATCAAAGAACGATCAATAATGTCAAAGTATATTGTCTCCTGCTTAGACTGAGAAATCCAAAAGAAATTGCTATATCCTCTATTCAAAGGAGAGAAATGAGTCTGGATATAATGCTGATTCAAAAGAATTTAACTCTTACAGAATTGATGAAAAAGGGAATATTGATTATCGAACCCGTCCGTCTGTTTGTAAAAAACGATGGACAATTTATTATGTATCAAACCCTCGGTATTTCGTTGGTTCATAAGAGTAAGCACAAAACTAATCAAAGATACCGAGAAAAAGAATATCTTGATAAGAAGAATTTTGATGAATCTATTCCAAAACATCAAAAAATAACCGGAAATAGAGACAAAAATCATTATGATTTGCTTGTTCCTGAAAATATTTTATCATCTAGACGTCGTAGAGAATTGAGAATTCAAATTTGTTTCAATTCAAAGACGAGAGTTGGTATGGATAGAAATTCAGTATTTTGCAACGGGAACAGCGTAAAAGACTGGGGTCCCTTTTTGGATGAAAATCCACATCTTGATAAAGAGAAAAATAAATTAATTAAATTAAAGTTTTTCCTTTGGCCCAATTATCGATTAGAAGATTTAGCTTGTATGAATCGTTATTGGTTTGATACCAATAATGGAAGTCGTTTCAGTATGTTAAGGATACATATGTATCCACGATTGAAAATTTGTTGATGGTACATTTTTCCTCTATATCCTCGTACCATATCTGGTATATAAAAGCAAACAAACAAAACAAATGCACACATGCCTTGTCTTACACCCCATTCTAATATACGATACTAATTCAATGACGTATCAATTCGATCTAGAAATAAATCAACAGAATCTTCTTAATTTTGGGCCTAAATTATTCTCTTTCGTGAGTGCAGAAATGTATTATCCTTTTGTATTCCTATCCGACTCCAATTTAAAATTGAATTGATTATTGATTAATTTTATTTGATAAAATTGGAGTCCATAAAGAAATTCAGATTGTTGTGTATATCAGATTAAAATGACTAGTATTATTATTACTGATCGGTAAAATTCATATATGTATAAGGGGGGTTCTTTTATGGTAAAAAATCCATTCATCTCAGTTATTTCCCAAGAAAAAGAAGAAAAGAGGGGGTCTGTTGAATTTCAAGTATTCATGTTCACCAATAAGATACAGAGACTTACTTCCCATTTGGAATTGCACAAAAAAGACTATTTATCTCAGAGGGGTCTGCGGAAAATTCTGGGAAAACGTCAACGCCTGTTGGCTTATTTGTCAAAAAAAAATAGAGTACGTTATAAAGAATTAATTAGTCAGTTGGGTATTCGAGAGACAAAAACTCGTTAATTTTACGAGTCATTTTGAATTATTCGCTTAATTTTTGATGAACTTCTTTTCGCTTTCAGCAATTCATGGAAGAATGAATCGGGGAAAAACTTATGACTGCACCAGCTACAAGACAAGACCTCATGATAGTCAATATGGGTCCTCAGCACCCATCAATGCATGGTGTTCTTCGACTCATCGTTACTCTAGATGGTGAAGATGTTATTGACTGTGAACCAATATTGGGTTATTTACACAGAGGGATGGAAAAGATTGCGGAAAACCGAACAATTATACAATATTTGCCTTATGTAACACGTTGGGATTATTTAGCTACTATGTTCACAGAAGCAATAACCGTAAATGCACCAGAGCAGTTAGGAAATATTCAAGTACCTAAAAGGGCTAGCTATATCAGAGTAATTATGTTGGAGTTAAGTCGTATAGCTTCTCATTTGCTATGGCTTGGCCCTTTTATGGCTGATATTGGGGCGCAGACCCCCTTCTTCTATATTTTTCGAGAAAGAGAATTAATATATGACCTATTCGAAGCTGCCACCGGTATGCGAATGATGCATAATTATTTTCGTATCGGAGGAGTAGCCGCTGATCTACCTCATGGTTGGATAGATAAATGTTTGGATTTTTGTGATTATTTTTTAACAGGGGTTACTGAATATCAAAAGCTTATTACACGGAATCCTATTTTTTTAGAACGAGTTGAAGGGGTGGGCATTATTGGCGGAGAAGAAGCAATAAATTGGGGTTTATCAGGACCAATGTTACGAGCTTCCGGAATACAATGGGATCTTCGTAAAGTTGATCATTATGAGTGTTACGATGAATTTGACTGGGAAGTCCAATGGCAAAAAGAGGGGGATTCATTAGCTCGTTATTTAGTACGAATCGGTGAAATGAAAGAATCCATAAAAATTATTCAACAGGCTCTAGAAGGAATTCCGGGAGGTCCCTATGAGAATTTAGAAACCCGACGCTTTGATAAAGTAAGGAATCCCGAATGGAATGATTTTGAATATCGATTTATTAGTAAAAAACCTTCTCCAACTTTTGAATTATCGAAACAAGAACTTTATGTAAGAGTCGAAGCCCCAAAAGGGGAATTGGGAATTTTTCTCATAGGAGATCAGAGTGTTTTTCCTTGGAGATGGAAAATTCGCCCACCAGGTTTTATCAATTTGCAAATTCTTCCTCAGTTAGTTAAAAAAATGAAATTGGCTGATATTATGACGATCCTAGGTAGCATAGATATCATTATGGGAGAAGTTGATCGTTGAAATGATAATTGATACAACAGAAGTACAAGCTATCAATTCTTTTTCCAGATTGGAATCATTAAAAGAGGTCTATGAGATCATATGGATGCTTGTCCCTATTTTGACTCTTGTATTAGGAATCACAATAGGTGTACTAGTAATTGTTTGGTTAGAAAGAGAAATATCCGCAGGAATACAACAACGTATTGGACCTGAATACGCCGGCCCTTTGGGAATTCTTCAAGCTCTAGCAGATGGGACAAAATTACTTTTCAAAGAGAATCTTTTTCCATCTAGAGGAGATACTCGTTTATTCAGTATCGGACCATCCATAGCAGTTATATCAATTTTACTAAGTTATTTAGTAATTCCTTTTGGCTATCGCCTTGTTCTAGCCGATCTCAGTATCGGTGTTTTTTTATGGATCGCCATTTCAAGTATTGCTCCTGTTGGACTTCTTATGTCAGGATATGGCTCAAATAATAAATATTCCTTTTTAGGTGGTCTACGAGCTGCTGCCCAATCAATTAGTTATGAAATACCATTAACTCTATGTGTGTTATCAATATCTCTACGTGTGATTCGTTGAGACAAAAACTTTCCCCATTTCCTTTCTTTATAGGAAAGAAGTTAAATGAGTTGAATACATATTTTCATTTTTTTTATTCATCATTCAGGTTGATGAACTAAACCAGATAGTTATATGAGTGAGAAAAAACGGCCTATAAATTTGAATTCGCAGTAAAAAGATTGAGTCTCATTTCCTATGTACAAGAATTAAGTGAAAGTAAACATAAATGGTAGAGGCTGTTTACCCCAAGATTGGTTGATTAGTCATCATGTCTTGAAGCGGGTTCAAAAG